TAAACTGAATTAATTAATTCAGAACACCTGTTCCTTCATAGTATTCATAGTACCTTTTAAGTACCTTTTAAGACTTTCAAAGTTAGAAAAAATACCGAATCAATTGATTTAATTGATAACATAATATAGATTTTTGTAGATTCTATATTATAGAAATAGTTTTTAGCGTAATACCTTTCTTCTAGTTATTTCAGCAAAATTATAAATTTTTAGAACTTCATTGAAAAATTTCTATTTACTTATACTCAAAAAGATTCTCTATCTTTTTTGGTTTGTCCACTACTTTAAAAGTAATATTTATAACAGGAGGGAATTCTGATATATATGGAAAACTAGAAACTAAGAATAGGAATCTTTGACGAACGGGATGCAAAATCATTATTTTTGCGACACAAGAAAAGGAATTTTTACAACCCTTTCTTGTGTCGAAGACTCGGAAGACGAAAAATACCCCTTATATTTATTTCTTCTCCACGATGAGCCGTTCTTCTATTTCCCGGTTATTTCTATCTAGCCGAGTTTGATTCTATTAGAATCAATAATTTTTGATGTATTTTATGACATTTAAATTTGGCAAGACTAAGATAGTCACACCACTCCTACTTGGATTAAAAAAAGAAAGACTAAAGTTAAATAGTCTTCTTTCTTCACAATTTACATACTATGACTAAGAATGCAGTAAAAGAAATTTCCAGCATCTCCTAGAAAAACAGTATAAAAAGCTAAAATATTTTTCTTCTATTATACATAATCACTAACAATTTTTTTTGACTTGATGTTGATAAATCCGCGAGTCTAGAAATTCATTTCCGACAATTGAACCTTCTCAAACTGTTTCTTTTTAAGAACCAAAAATATTTGGGCCAAAACAACAGATGCTAAGAAGAATAAAAGCCCTTGGACACGTAATGGATCTTGAAGTACTATTTCTGTATCTCCCTGACCAAATCCACCCACATTAGGATTACTTGTTAATGGTTGATCAAATTTTATAGACTCGCCCTCTGAAACAAGAAGTTCTGGTCCTGGAGGGATAATATCAACCACTTGACGCCCATCTGCTGCATCTACTATGGATATTTCATATCCGCCTTTTTCTTTTCGTACGATTTTGCTTACTATACCCGCTGCTGTAGCATTATAAACTGTATTGTTACTCTTACTTCCGTCGGGGTAAATCTGACCCCTTCCTCTGTTTCCACCTACGTATATAGGATATTTTAAGAAGTGAACATCTTTCTTAGTAGCGGGATCGGGTGAAAGAATAGGAAAAGTAATTTCAATATATTTCTGACCAGGAACAGGCCCTATCACAAGAATATTTTTTTTATCGGGGCGATAGCTCTGAAAAGACAGATTACCCATTTTTTCTTTTATCTCAGGGGAAATACGATCAGGAGGAGCTAATTCAAAACTCTCAGGTAAAATAAGAACAGCCCCCACATTCAAACCCCCCTTTTTACCATTAGCAAGAACTTGTTTCAATTGCATATCATAAGGAATTCGAACAACGGCTTCAAATACAGTATCAGGAAGTACTACTTGTGGAACTTCAATATCCACGGGCTTATTAGCTAAATGACAATTGGCGCATACAATACGCCCAGTCGCTTCTCGTGGATTTTCATATCCCTGCTGTGCAAAAATGGGATATGCACTTGAAATAGATGCCCGAGTTATGATATATATCATGAGTGATACAGAAACGGATCGAGTAATCTGTTTCTTTATCCAAGAAACAGTCTTTTTAGTTGGCATGGTACACTTATGGATCCCAAAAATTTCTACAATAAAATGGGTAGATCACTAATATAGTTCTCTATCCACAATTATGCTATTTACTTTAATGGACAAATTTGACTCTAAAATTTGACTCTAATAATATAGAAAAAATCCCTGGGATCAGTACAAATAGAAAGAATAAGTACGATTTCAAAAGTTTTGCTTATCTATAGTAACAAAAATGATCTACTCATTTGTCTATTTGTCAATCATTCATTGAATGATAAATCACTACAAGTGATGGGGATACGCGATTTAAATAACGGAAAATCCAATATTTAAAAATTGTATCTAGAATTACTGGAAAGGTGGAAACAAGACCAGATATAATTTGATCGTTATGAACAAATCCAAAATCTTTGTAGCCAGAACCAATCATTAGTTCCCACCCATGGGGCGAATGAAATCCGATGCATAAATCAGTTAATAAAAGAATAGAAAAAGCTTTTATTGTATCACTTAAGTTATATACGAATTCTTGTGCCCAAGAGTTAAGAATACCAAGTTCTTGATTACCCAGAATAGAATAACCACTTAGAAAAATGAAACATATTATATTTGTCGAGAAGTGCAAAATCGTATGCATATGATCTTCGTTGTATATCTTCATTAATTGGATCGTTTCTTTGTGGATTCCTATATGAAACTTTTGTAAATGTGTCTCTGAGTATTCCTTAATCATTTCCTCCAAGAGAAGGAGTTCCTCTAATTCTATGAATTTTTCTAGAATATTATTTTCCTGAATATCATTCAAAAAAGGTTCGGATTGTGTAGTATTCCACCAATTAGTAACCCAAGATTCCAAACTTTTATTAAATGAGAAAGAAATCCACCAGGGCAAAAAGACTATAGATGTAAGATAGAGGAAAGAATTAAATGTAAATGTTTTCTTTTTTGCCATTTTTTCATTTGTGAATTGTTAATGAACCCACTTTATTCGCCGATTCTATGTGATCCAAAATTTTTATCAAGCATGAGTCCTCTTCTAGGGTATCCATTTTTTGTTTATTTCCTGGTTAGTCCTTGAGTCTAGAAATAAAAAAGAAATAGAATAAAAATCCACTAAAGAAATAAACAAAAAATAAATAATAAAAAATATTATTTCCAGATATCTAAATTTTAAAAAAGTATTTCCTTTTGAAAAATGCTCGAACAAATCACTTCAAGTAATGAAATATTATTCATATTTTGAGACGAAAGAAAAGAATCCTTTTTCTATCAAAAAAAAAAAATTTCACTGACTAGCCATAAGTGCGAAATAGAAAAAAGGAGTGAATTTTGGAAGAATATTGTAATGATCAAAAGAGGGTGGTAAAACAAGACAGAAAAAAGAAATTACAAAGTTAGAAGATATTCAATTGTTTAGTCATTAAAGAGCACAAAATAAAAAAAAAAAAGAAAGTTTGATTGACAAAAAAATGAAAAATTTACAAGATCTATCTGGATCTAAAGTATCAAGTCCAACATTTGTTGGACTTCAAATTAAAACTAAAAAGGAAAGGAAAAATTATTTATTTCAAAATGTTTTGATATATCGTATGACTCTATTAGTTCGGTTTCTTACTAGTTTTGTTACTAAATTCAATAGATTTCCCTACACATAAAGGAAAAGACCACAAAAATAATTTTGTTTTATGACTCTTCCATATGCGTTTGCTTTAGATCGAGTGATCATTTTGAAGAAATTTCAGTTATAGAGAAAGGAGATTCTTGGGTTTTGTCTCTCCTGCTAAGAAAGAATTTATTATTTAGTTTCTTTTTCAATTCAAAATACCTCAATTGGTACACGCAAGAAATAGGCTAATTCAGCAGCTTTTTCTTCAATTTCTCGTGGAGTCAAATTCTCATCAGTACGAGTCAAAGGAATGACCCCTTGGCCTCTGATTTCCATATAAAGAACCCGACGGGCATAAATACCCTCTTTAACTTCTATTCGGACGGACTGAATATCTTTTATAAGAAATCGGAGGAAGATGCGACGACTTTTTCCAGGAAATCCCCAACGAAAAATAGACACTATTCCTTCTTTTTTATCGAATCGATCATAACCACTACCTACATTCCAGGAAATTGTGCACCCCAAATAGGAACTAATAAAAAGACCCGCGATCCCATAGAAACACATTATGAGTCCTTGTGGAAAAAAAATGATTTGTTGAGACGGAAAAAAAGATATCAAATTTCTACCAAGATAACTAGAAGTTCCAGTTAATAAGAATCCTAATGAGCCTAAAAAAACGAGAAAAGCCCAGCAGAAATGACTTATTTTTCGAGATCCCACTATAAGTTCTATCCATAGATGTTCTGATCGCCAACTCATACTTTACTTGATTCGATTTCAATTGCATTTTTTGGAATTGAGAGAATAATCCAAATTAATTTGGATTTACTCTTTTTTGTTGTTTCCGAAATAACTTTCATCAACTAGCACTATTTTGATATGAATCTTTAGAAGTAATTTATCAAATTGGTTAGATCTTAAAATAAGAACCTCCTTCTTATACGATCCTACTATGGATATCAATATATAGAGATATACTTACTTTTCATTTCAGACATCTACGGATCCTGTTCTATTTTCTTTTCAAATAGCTAGAATGCATTTACCCATATATCATTTTCTACATGTAGAAAAGTTTTAAAAAAGTTATGCTCAGAGAAAGACACATCTTCTATCATATTCCACTAAATGAATATTTGTGTTATGATACAAGTCTAAGTTTTCAAAAATGAAAAAAAAAATCTATATTCTATATATAGAATATAGATGAGATTTGGTCTTCTCGGATCTAAACAATCTTGTTGTTTTGAATATGAAGAGATAATGAAGCCATTGCAATTGCCGGAAAAACTAAGCCTACTAAAGGCACAAAAACAGAGGGAAAGATGAGAGTTGTCATAGAATGGGTACCTCGATTTACTATTTGTACCTGTTATTATTATATTGTTATAAAAATATCTTATAATAATTATATATCTTATAATAATTATATATAAGAATTCTAGATATAGAATAAAATTCGCAAATGATAGCAAAAAAATTCTATTTTCTATTTATTATTTATTGGATTTTTATCCTATTATAGATATTATGGAATCCCCTTTTTCCTATTAATTCGTATATATCTAATTATATTTAGATATTAATAATTAATATAAATTATTAATCTAAATTAATAGAATTAACAATTATTAAGTTGAATTATTCAATTGTAAAT